ATCGGTTGAAACCTCAGATTCATACTAGAAACCACGATGATTGAATAAAGCCCTCAAGCTAGGTCCAAAGGCTCTCTGAGTAAGAACCATTAGAGAATCACTTATTCAATGAATAGAGGAAATGACTCAAAATTCAGAGAAAGATTTGTCCGTTGGTAAAAAAAAAATAAGCAAACAAATGAGGATAAGAATTATTTTGAAAGAAGAAACCCCCCCCGATTTCTAATTCTAAATGAAATCCTTGGCATTTTTTGAGTCCGGTCACGAGATCTGAAACGGTAGGTATGAATCATAGTTCCAATCTTTCTTTTCTTTATCTATTTCATTCCAAATATTCCGTGCTCCGGATACTAGAATGAATGAATATCCGACGAGGCAGAATCCATCTTTTTCAAGATGACAGACCCATTCTCTGTACTATCAATAGGATCTATTATAACAAGTCACACACTCATATTCCGGAAATACCGAAACAAAAGAATTTCGCGGTCGAACTGCCGGAAGTGCCTATAAATCCTAGTCCTACCTAAGTGATGAATTTTGGATCGAAAAGCGAGGACTTCAGGATTTTGATGGACCTAGTTCATTGAAATTCCATCCAATACAACGGAAGAGTTATAAATTTCCAAAATAATAGATAGGAATACCGCGAATAAAGCCATTGCGACACCCATCAAAGGGGTAGTTCCCCATCCAGGAGCTACTTTACCATATTCCGAATTCAAGGGTTTCAATAAACCCCCTAGACCTGTTTTTCTTGGTCTTGGACCAGATCGAGAATTGCCCTCAAAGGTTTGTGTAGCCATAAATCCTATTGCATTGGTTGAGATCTGTTGACTTTGTATACCATTACACTGTAAATAAATCATCTTATCATAGATCCGTTGTGATCTTGAAATTATAAAATAATGGAAACAGCAACCCTAGTCGCCATCTTTATATCTGGTTTACTTGTCAGTTTTACCGGGTACGCCTTATATACCGCTTTTGGGCAACCCTCTCAACAACTAAGAGATCCATTCGAGGAACACGGGGACTAGTTGAAGTAAAGTAAAGAGCCTCCCACGAAACAAGGGAGGCTCTTTACTTTGACTTCAATTGAGTATAATCAAACATTATTTTGCCCTTTTAGTCGGAACCTTAGGTGGTTCTCGAAAAAAGATAGCGAAAAAAATGATTCCTAGAGTCGACACTAAGAGGAATGTATAAACCAATGCTTCCATAAATTTGATCGTGGTTTACAATTATAGCTTCCACACCTGTTCATTTGGTTTGGGATTATCTCCCAGATAAAGATAAGAGTCAAATAAAAATCAGCAATTCAACTCAAGATTTCTCTCGTAACCTATAGAAAAACCAAATCACAAAAATACAATACAGGTGAAAGATACCAGATCAATCTTGTATCAGACTACCTGTCTCCTTGTAGTTGGATCTCCAAGTTTTTGGAACGCCCCAAATTCCACTTGAGCATCCAAATCCGGGTCAATACCAGCAAAAACATCTCTGAATAAGGTTCTAGCTCCATGCCAAATATGTCCGAAAAAGAAGAGCAAAGCAAAGGAAGCATGCCCAAAAGTGAACCAACCCCTCGGACTGCTACGAAAAACACCGTCGGATTTCAAAGTAGCACGATCTAATTCAAAAATTTCACCTAATTGAGCGCGTCTAGCATATTTTTTCACAGTTGCAGGATCACTATAACTGACTCCATTGAGTTCGCCGCCGAAGAACTCAACGGTGACTCCTACTTGTTCGACACTATACTTAGATTCTGCCCTTCTAAAAGGCACATCGGCTCTCACAATTCCGTCTCCATCTACCAAAACCACTGGAAATGTTTCAAAAAAAGTAGGCATACGACGTACAAAAAGTTCACGCCCCTCTTTATCTCTAAAGATAGGGTGTCCTAACCACCCAACAGCTATTCCATCCCCACTGTCCATTGAGCCCGCTCTAAATAATCCCCCTTTTGCTGGATTATTGCCAATGTAATCATAAAAAGATAATTTTTCGGGAATTTTAGACCAAGCTTCGGAGAAACTCTGATTTTCCACTAGTCCGGCACCAACCCTTCGATATATTTCTTGTTGGAAGTATCCCTGATCCCATTGATAACGAGTGGGGCCGAATAATTCGATGGGAGTAGTTGCTGAACCATACCACATAGTTCCAGCAACTACAAAAGCTGCAAAAAAGACAGCAGCAATACTACTGGAAAGAACGGTTTCAATATTACCCATACGTAATCCTTTGTATAGGCGTTGGGGCGGACGGACACTAAGATGAAATAGGCCCGCTAATATGCCCAATGTCCCCGCTGCAATATGATGAGAGGCTATACCTCCCGAAACAAAAGGGTCAAAACCCTCTACGCCCCAGGCAGGACTTACAGATTGTACTTTTCCTGTTAGTCCATAAGGATCGGACACCCATATTCCAGGACCATACAAGCCTGTTACATGAAATGCACCAAACCCAAAACAAGCTAAGCCTGAAAGAAATAAATGAATTCCAAAAATCTTGGGCAAATCCAAAGAGGGTTTTCCCGTACGTTCATCACGAAATATTTCTAGATCCCAATACACCCAATGCCAGATGGCTGCCAAGAAGCACAAGCCGGAAAACACAATATGTGCCCCGGCCACACCCTCATAACTCCAAATACCCGGATTTGTTACAGTCCCCCCTGTGATATTCCAACCGCCCCATGAATTGGTTATTCCTAAACGAGTCATGAAGGGTATAACAAACATACCCTGTCTCCACATTGGATCAAGAACGGGGTCAGAGGGGTCAAAAACTGCTAATTCGTATAGAGCCATTGAACCCGCCCACCCAGAAACGAGAGCTGTATGCATTATATGAACAGCAAGCAACCGGCCGGGATCATTCAATACGACGGTATGAACACGATACCAAGGTAAACCCATGAAAATACCCCCTTCGAAGAAAAATAGATACTATGTAACTTTATCGCATTGGAAAAGACTATGCTATAGACTTCCGCCTTTCAGTTCAGTGGATTATTTCGAATGAAGGGCTCCTAGTTCTTTTTTGTTGGTAATAGGTAATAATGGAACAATTCTGTTAGTCTGTTAGTAAGAACAAAGAAAAGCAGATCTATTCTATACCCGATAAGTACCAATACGCAATGGGGCATTTTCTATGAATATGAACATATGAACAAATGCATAGAAATTTATTTAGCGTTCGAAGAACCCGACCCCTTCATAAGATTTTTCCCTTATTCATTTCATCTTCCTAGATGAACTTTTTCATATTTTGAAAACAATAAAAAAAATCATTTTGACATTTCCACATAAAAGTGAAATCTTATACTTGACTCTTTTCTCTCTCATTTATGCCTGTTGGTGTTCCAAAAGTTCCTTTTGAGTTTTTTGAGGGTGAGGATATTGACGAAGAAAAAAAAAGGGGGGCTAAGCCTCAGACTAGGAAGCCGGCTTGTTATCCTATTCATTTGATTAACGATTCGCCTCGGGATAGGGCTAACAATTATCCTGGGGATAACGATAACTATAGCGATGATGATCCGTTTAACAATTATCCTGGGGATAATGATAACTATAGTGATGATGATCCGTTTATTAACATTAACAATTATCCTCGGAAAAACGATAACAATAGTGATGATGATCCGACTAGCCCTTGGATTGATTTTAGTAAGTTCCCTACTAAAGATGAGAAAACAAAGGAAAAGCAACCAAAGCTGGAGTGGATTGACCTATAGTGCGACTTGTCAGACATATTGGGCCATATGGGATTTCCCCGTTCTCTCCTCCGATCGAGATACCTCTGCTTCGCCAAAAAAATTGATGAAACTATCAAGAATTTGGAGCGTGAAGTGCAATTAGATCCATTCTTTGAGGGATCAATATTCATAGTATCAATTAGAAATAGAAGAGAATTTATGGTTGGCTTGGTTGAACCAATAAAATGAAGTATCCAGGCTCCGTTCAGAAAATACTCACTTGGTAATATGGACATGAAATGAATAAAAAAAAAAGTCGTATCAAAAAGAAATGGTATTGGGAGCATTTGTACTATATATATAAATAAAAATCGGTTGGACCCTTACCCGGAGTAGAGCATAAACCTAAAAAAATAGAAGAGGCCCATTCAGGAACAAGAAAATAACAGAGTCCTAATTTGGAAATGAAACAATACATCAATGAGAGGGTAATTCGAGATAAGTTTATAGGGGGTAGAAAAAAAAAAGCCCTTCTATAAAATAAAATAGAAAAAGGCCAACATATTGATTTTTTTTTGCAATTTTTTGAACCGTATGCATTCAAAGGTGCGTGTACGGTTCCTAAAGGATAGCATTTTGTCCTAATCACCCGACTTCATCGAGAAAGATTAATTTTTTTAGGAAAACCTATTAATAAAGAGAGCGGTAACCTCGTTGCGGGTCTCATAGCATATCTCAGTACGAACGATAGTACCAGGGATATTTTTTTGTATATAAACTCGCCGGGCGGGTTAATGCGACAAGGAATGGCTATTTATGATTTGATGCATGCGTCGCCCGTAGATGTATACACGGTATGCATGGGAAAAGCCTGTGGAATGGCTTGTTTCATTCTATTCGGAGGAGCACCTACCAAACGCATAGCATTCCCTCACGCTTGGCGCCAATGATTTTTTATTTGTATTTGATAGAAAAAAGAAGACTATGCCTTCGCCATATGAAATATGAAAAAGATTATTGAGTAAAAATAGCATGGCACGTCGAGTTCGGTATGAGTAAACAAACTATTATTGTTTTTCATAACATGAGATTTTGTATCGGGAGAGTAGTATGAGACAAAATAGATTTCCGATTTTTTCTTATCTATCGGGAGTTTATTTCAGCGTCACAATTTTTTGTTTTAGCGCCAGAATTCTTTTTCCACTTCACTTCTCCTATTTATATTATCAAAGTCAAAGAGTACTAAAAAAAAAAAAAAGAAACTTTGGGATTGCTGAATCACAGACGAGAAAACTTCTAAATTCCATATAGAAATAGAAAGCAACGGAACCATCATAGTATTTTTGAATTCTACCGAAAGGAAGGGTGGTAAATGGATCACTTAATGATCTGGATCTGATAGATCCTATTTTTTTTTTTCTCTTTTTCGCGCTGGAAGAGACGAAAGGTAAATTCCATTGGATAGCCGTATGCAATACAGAATAAATGCCTGTACGGTTGTTCAATTTTCTCTATTCTTTTTATCTCTTTCCTTCGCCCGAGGGTGCAAGATATGATATAAAGTAGAGGAATTCTTCATTGTTTTATATCATCAGGGTAATGATGCGCCAACCTCGCGGTAAGTTTTCAAAAATCCGCAAAAGACACCCTTTAAAAGAAATAGAAGTGTTGTTTTACTTACGCAACCAGATGGAAGAGGCTTATGCACGACATACGCACAAAACCCGGCAGGTTATACACGACGACATCCAAAGAATGGCTTATATGTCAGCAGAAGAAGCCCAAGCTCATGGAATTATTGATATTATAGGAGACGACACCCTCGGGAAGTATGACGAGTATGACGAAGAAAACTAAAAACACAACAAAAACTGGCCCTAGAGATAAGGATCTGCAGCGGAAACGCGGGTAAATCCTTTATTCTGCTTCAAATCAACGTTCAAAATGGCTTTCTTTTTTTTTTTTTGCTAATTCCATTTTTGAACGTTGATAAGATAAGATCCTTCTATTTTGCAGCACCTTAATATGGCCTTGATAAGATAAGATCCTTCTATTTCGCAGCACCTTAATATGGCCTTAATATGGCATAGACTTACTAATTACTAATTCCGTTTTAGATTTTCTATTTTAGGAGGTTTATGTTGTATTTTTCTCTTTTCTATTTATTCTTAATATATTTTTTAAGAATTAGAAAAAGAATAGGATTTTCTATTTCTGTTTTCTTTTTATTCAAAATATTTTTAAGAATAATAAAGAAGAAAAAAAAAAAGGGTTACCCGCCTTTTACATAAGAAGCTACTCTGTGGTAAAACTTTCGAGTAGAGAGAAACTTATGCACGAATGAATTCTCAAAATTTCATATATAATATAGAATTCTATTATTTACCATTTTTTTACTTTGAAACCAAAAGAGGTCAACATGATAAACATGACCGCTCGATGCCAAAAGAAACTCCTTTTGGCAAAACTTCCAAGCATCCGCATAGTTATGCGGGAGGTTCATATTTTTTGTAATTACATAAACAAAGAATTCAGTCCTGTTCTGGAAAGGGCTATCCAGTCTTTTTTTGCTTGGGCCTTATCCCAATTCCTCCAATGGAGAACCTGGATAATCCCCAGAGCTGCGAAGGTCATAAATATTATTTTGACCTCGCGCATTTTTTGGATCATAATTCTTGTGTTTTTTGTTGTTTGGGTTTTAGATCTTATTGGCAAAAAGTGCACTCAAGATGACCTTGTAAAGAGAATCGAAAACGAATACCAAAACCAAAAGAAGATTGAATGGAAGTGGGTCTAATACATTTCTTTTTGAGTTTTTTTTTATTTGAAACCCTACTGCATTTAGAACTCTATATGCACTAGGGCTTCAAATGGATCAGATCCGCAGATGTCTGAAGCAGAAAGGAAAGTACATCTTTTCTTTTTTTACCGCGTTAAACGTTAAAAGAAAAATAAGGTAAATAACCCTCTGGTTAGGATCTATCTAAACCAGCCCCCTTTTTTGTATTGTATACAATTCAAGATGCCAACTATTAAACAACTTATTAGAAACACAAGACAGCCAATCAAAAATGTCACAAAATCCCCCGCTCTTCGGGGATGTCCTCAGCGTCGAGGAACATGTATTAGGGTGTATGTGCGACTCGTTCAGATCATGAGCTGGAACAAAAAAAAAGAAGCATTTTCCCAGTCTCAATGACCAGTACCAATCAATAGGATGGAATTCTTCCAGTCATTATCTAAAAAAAGAAAACCCCCGTTGTGTTGTGTATAAAATTTATGGTTTCCATTGGTGCAAATCCAATCACCTTAATTGGAAATGAAAAGCAATTCCCCTTTGGTAGCAAATGTATCCATTAAGCGGGGGATTGAGTAGTTAAGAAGCATAAATAAAGCGCTCTCACTCTTGCAAGAACGGATGAACAGGGTCAGCAACCTAGCCAACTTTCATAATGAAATGCCGTTACTATATGGGTAGATCTCATTGTGAAAAGATCTATTATTGGACAATTCATGGGTAGAGTCAAAGAATGTGAACTGTACAAGTTACTAATAGCATTGATTAAATCGGGAAGGGGGCTCCGGCGTATAGAGAGGACCTCACCGTTTACGAAGTAACCATAGAAACGAAGGAACCCACGATTTATTTATCCCTTTCCCTTTACTATCGAATTTCTACTTTAAATAACTACTCAATTGAAATTGTAGTATTTCTTTTTTCATACCTAGTCTCGATACAATTTCTTATTTCAGGTGAAATGCTCGTAAAAAAATCGTGGTTGGGAAGGTCATAGTAGCAAAAGCCATTGGAATTTTTATTTTATACATCGGACGAATCCGTTTTGTTATTAATGGACGAGGGGGAAATGACTGAAAGAAAAGAAATCAATTAGTTATTCAGCACATCAAAGTTTCAGTTGATTCAATGACCAGAACTATACGAGGTTATATAGCACGGAGACGTAGAAAAAAATCTCGTGTCTTTGCATCAAATAATCGGGGGGCTCATTCAAGACTTACTCGAAGTATTATACAACAAACCATAAGAGCTTTGGCATCTTCTCATCGGGATAGGGGCAGACAAAAGAGAAATTTTCGTCGTTTATGGATCACTCGGATAAATGCAGTAATTCGGGAGATTTTGGTATCCTATAGTTATAGTCGATTAATAAATGATCTGTACAAGAGGCAATTGCTTCTTAATCGTAAAATACTTGCACAAATAGCTATATCAAATACAAATTGTCTTTACATGATTGCCAAGGAGATCAGTAACTAAGGTAAGGTAAGAGGGTTGGAAGCAATCGACCGGAATGATTGAAACGTAAACGGAGATCCCCGGAGAATGGGCTCCGGGAAGGTTATAGTAAAAATGAATCTGATTATGATAAATTAGTAAAAAAAAGTATTTCTTTTTTCTTATAATTTTTTTACGATTTTACGATGTGTCAATTCAATCTGAATTCTCGAATTTTTCGAACAAAATATCAACCCCTGGTTGGGATTCGAATTGGATGGAATTTAGGTTCAATCAATTGAGAAATTGTCCTTTTTCTTTTTGGTTCGAGGACCTCTCGTTCTATTTTTTCTAGGAATAGGCTTGTTTTTATCAAATTTTTTCTTATAGTTAATAAAAGGTAACGAGGATAAAATACGAGCTTGTTTTATGGAAGTAGTTATTAATCGTTGTTGTTTCAAAGTCACTCTATTCACTCGTCTAGATAATATTTTTCCTTGATCACTAATAAATCGAGTAATTAAACTCAGATTTCTATAATCAATTCGATCCCCTGATCCAATTGGGGGCAAACGCCTACGAAAAGATCGCTTGGATTTAAGAAAACGCTTGGATTTATCCATGGTTTATTCCTTATCTCTAAAATCCTATTTCTGAATTCTCATTTATGATTTGACGGAAATAGGAGTTGATTGGTTTATGGTTTATTTGAAATAGATTATTATATGGAATTTGAATTTTATGAATCTGTTCCCATTTCTTGAATAGAGGGTACATACGCGCGCTCTTTCAAATTATTTTTTTATCTCCACATGAAGCGTATGTTTGTAACAATAGGGACAGAATTTTCTCAATTCTAATCGACTAGGTGTATTGTGTCGATTCTTTTGGGTGATATATCTGGAAATTCCAGAGAACTTCTTATTAATATCGTTTCGGACACAACTCTTACATTCCAAAATCACTCTTATTCTAACATCTTTACCCTTGGCCATGAACCTCCTTTGAGTTTTGGATTCACTCAATTCTTTCATTTTGATCCGAAACGAAAAAAAAAAAAAAGAAGTTGCGAATTTGAAATCCAATTATGAAAGATTTGGTTGCAATCAATAGAGAAAAATAAAAAATAAGTAATACAAAGATTTCTAACTATCAATTATTTAGAATCTCAGTTATAGTATATAGTAATAGTAGTATTTTTTTTTTTATGATTTTGTTGCCCCGGATCCCATTTCCGCTCCCCCTCTATGAATTCGAACCCAAGCACAAGTTTTGATGCGATTGAATACCCATTTTCTCTTTCTTTAATACTCAAATAAAAAAGAAAAAACTGACATCAAAGAAAAAAATAAAGAAAGGAAGAAAAAAGCGAGGGCTGAGTCACAGATAATTTATTCTATCTGGAATCTTCTTAAGCCCTTCCCATGTCAATAACTAAAATGAAAAAAAGGGGAATGTCAACGCATCCGGGAATAGACGATTGATCTCTATCAATAAACCTGCCAAAGACCCAAACCATAGAGTACTTAGCACAGGTGCCACAGAGAGATATGTTTTTATATCTCGCATTGAAAATACTCCTTTTTTTTATAATACGTATAGGATCAGATGCATATGTGGTTAAGGAGCAATTGTATTTGTAGGCGAAATTCCTAAGGAAAACTAAAAGGGATAGACAAAGAAAGACCCGGTAAATGAAATTTACCTTCCCTTACAAGACAAGAGAAAAAAGGACCTTTCCCTCTTTGTGGAACATTCCCAAGAAATCTTTTTTTTTATTATATCTTATTATAAATTATATTTGATCCATGAGATCAAAAATAATAAATAACAAGAGAGTTTGGATATCAATGAAGGAAATAATGATGTGGAAAACAAGACACGGATTCTCTACAATGACAGAGTAGCAGTAGGTCAATTAAAAGGGATGTAGCGCAGCTTGGTAGCGCGTTTGTTTTGGGTACAAAATGTCACGGGTTCAAATCCTGTCATCCCTACCTAATGCGTATCCTATGAACATTAATGAAGGATCAATAGCGATCAATCAAAAT